TCAATAATTCAAATACTTCCGAAAAAAATTGCAAATAAAGACCCTTTTTGCTTTGAAAAAAATCTTGTAACTCTGCTTTTCGATTCAAATCGATGGAATCGACCCTTTCGCTACATAAAAAATAAGAAATTTGACAGAGCTGTCAGAAATGAAATGTCACAATATTTTTTTGACATATGTCAAAGTGATGGAAAAGAAAGGATCTGTTTTACATATCCCCCTAGTGTATCGATTTTTTTGGAAATGCTAAAAAGAAGGATATCCCCATCTACACTTGAAAAATCTTCATCTAATGAACTCTACAGGGATTATACCAAGAAACAAAAGTTCAACAACGAGTTTCTAAATCGAATTGAATCTCTAGACAAAGAATATAGTTTTTTGAATATACTCGAAAAAAGAACTCGGTTGTGTAATGATGATTTTAGAAAAGAATACTTATCAAAAAAGCATGATCCTTTCTTGAACGGATCATATCGAACAACAATTTACAAAAACCTTTCACCCTCAATCATACAAAAAATTTGGACAGAAAGTTTCATAGAAAAATTTGGGATAAATCGAATTCATGGTATCTTTCTTACGTACACTGATAATCAAGAATTTGAAAAGAAAATAAATAGATTGGATAAAAATACATTCTCAACAGAAGTTGTTGATTTCTTTCCGTTCATTAGTAAATTTCTTAGAAATTTAGAATGGAATCTAAATCTAAATTGGAAGGATCTTTCTTTATTTTCAGAAGAAAGAATAGATTCGAAAAAAGAAAGAAAATATTTTAACTATTTTTTAACTAAAATAGTAACCAATGCTAATGGTCAAAAAAGTAGCAAAAAATCTAGTAAAATAAAAGAAATCAATAAAAAAATTCCGCGATGGTCATACAAATTAATCACCGAGTTAGAACAACAATCAGGAGAACATCAAGAAGACATACCAGTAGATCATCAAATTCGTTCAAGAAAAGCCAAACGTGTAGTAATTTTTACTCCTAACAAGGATTATAAGGATCCTAATACGTCCGATCAAACAGACGAAGTATCTTTGCTACGCTATTCACAACAATCAGATTTTCGCCGAGGTATAATCAAAGGTTCTATGCGAGCTCAAAGGCGTAAAATAGTTATTTGGGAATTGTTTCAAGCAAATGCGCATTCCCCCCTTTTTTTGGACAGAATAAAAAAACCAACTCTGTTTTCTTTTAATATTTCCGGATTGATTAAATCCATTTTTACAAATCGGGTGGAAGCATTCAAAATTCTAGAGGATACAGAAGAACAAACAAAAAGAGAAGAAAAAAAAGAGAAGAGCAAAAGAAAGGAAAAAGCGCGAATAGAGATAGCAGAGTCTTGGGATACCGTTCCTTTTGCGCAAGTAATAAGAGGTTGCATGTTGCTAACTCAATCTATTTTTAGAAAATATATTCTAGTACCTTCATTGATAATTGGGAAAAATATTGGACGTATATTCCTATTGGAACGTCCTGAATGGTCGGAGGATTTCCAGGAATGGAATAGAGAGATACATCTTAAATGTACCTATAATGGTGTTCCATTATCAGAAACAGAATTTCCTAAAAATTGGTTGATCGACGGTATTCAGATCAAAATATTATTTCCCTTCTGTCTGAAACCTTTGCACAAATCGAAATTACGATCCTCTCCAAAAGATATAATTAAAAATAAAAAAGAAAAAGATGATTTTTGTTTTTTAACAGTTTGGGGAATGGAAGCGGAACTTCCTTTTGGTTCGCCCCGAAAACGACCTTCCTTCTTTAAACCCATTTTGAAGGAACTAGAAAAAAAAATTGGAAAATTGAAAAAGAAGTATTTTCGAGTTCTACTCGTTTTCAAAGGAAAAACAAAATTACTCGTAAAAGTTTCAAAAGAAGACCCAAAATGGGTTAGCAAAAGTATTCTTTTTTTGAAAAAAATAAAAAAAGAACTTTCAAAAGTCAATCCAATTCTATTATTTCGATTAAGAGAAGTATATGAATCGAATGAAATTAAAGAAGAAAAAGATTCCATAATCAGTAATCAGATAATTCACGAACCCTTTAGTCAAACTGAGCCCCCGGGTTTGACCAATTCTTCATTGACAGAAAAAAAAATGAAAGATCTGATTGAGCGAACAGGGACAATTCGAAATCAAATAGAAAGAATCACAAAAGAGAAAAAAAAAGTAACTCCAAGGATAAATAATATTAGTCCTAACAAAACAAGTTGGAATGCTAAAAGATTCGAAAAATGGCAAACATTAAAAAGAAGAAATGCTCGATTAATCTGTAAATTACCCCTGTTTTTGAAATTTTTCAGTGAAAGAGTATACACAGATATATTTTTATCTATCATTCATATTCCCAGAATGAATACAGAATTTTTCCTTGAATCAACAAAAAAAATTCTTGATAAATCCCTATCCAATAATCAAAGAAAGCAAGACCTAATTAATAAAAAAAAGAAAAATCCAATTCCGTTTATTTCGACTATCAAAAAGTCACTTGAGAACATTAGGGATATTAAAACAAATTCACATATTTTTTATGACTTATCCTACGTGTCACAAGCATATGTATTTTACAAATTATCACAAATTCAAGTTAGTAATTTGCAGAAATTAAGATCTGTTCTTCAATATCAAGGAATCTCTTTTTTTCTGAAGCCTGAAATAAAGGATTCTTTGGAAAAACAAGGAATGGTTCATTCAAAATTAGGTGATAAGAAACTTACGAGTTATGAAATGAATCAATGGAAAAACTGGTTAAGAGGATATTATACATACGATTTATCGCGGATCAGATGGTCTAGATTAATACCTGAAAAATGGCGAAATACGGCTCATCAGCGTTGTATAGCTAAAAAGGAAAATTTAAGCAAATGCAATTCATATGAAAAAGACCAATTAAGTGATTCCAAAAAACAAAAAAAAATGGAAGTATACACATTATCGAATCAAAAAGAGAATTTTCAAAAATACTATAGATATGATCTTTTAGCATATAAATTTCTTAACTCTGAAAAATGCCCTTTTTATAGATCCCCGTTTCAAGGAAATAAGAACCAAGAGCTTTCTTATAATACGTACAAAGACCCACTTTATGATATGCTGAGGAACCTCCCTATCCATAATTATGTGGATATCCTATCTATGGAAAAAACGGCGAATAGAAAATATTTGGATTGGAAAATTTTCCATTTTGATCTTAGACAAAAAGTGGATATTGAGGCCTGGATCACGATCGATGCCAATAGGAATCAAAATATTCAACTGGGTACTAATAATTCTCAAAAAATTTCTAAAAAAGATCTTTTTTATCTTATGATTCCAGAAATCAATCCACTAAACTCACACAAAGTTTTTGTTGATTGGATGGGAATGAATGAAAAAATGCTAAAACGTCCCATATCGAATCTGGAAGTTTGGTTCTTCCCAGAGTTTGTGTTACTTTATAATGCATATAAAACGAAACCTTGGTTTATACCAAACAAATTACTTCTTTTAAATCTAAATATAAATGAAAATAGTAGTGAAAATAAAAAGATCAATGAAAAACAAAAAGTAAGTTTTTTGATACCATCAAATAAAAAGCAACAAAATCAAGAAGAACCCACAAACCGAGGAGATTTTGGATCCGTTCTCTCACAACAAAAATATATTGAAGAAAATTATGCAAGATCAGACATGAAAAAAGGGAAAAAGAAAAAACAATACAAAAGTAACCTCGATTTCTTCCTGAAACGTTATTTACTTTTTCAATTGAGATGGGACAATACTTTGAACCAAAGAATGATGAATAATATCAAGGTCTATTGTCTCCTGTTTAGACTGATAGAGCCAATAAAAATTACTATATCCTCGATTCAAAAGAGAGAAATTAGTTTGGATATAATGCCGATTGAGAAGAGTTTAACTCTTACAGAATTGATGAAAGGGGGAATATTGATTATAGAACCCATCCGTTTGTCTGGAAAAAACGACGGACAATTTATTATGTATCAAACCATAAGTATTTCGTTGGTTCATAAGAGTAAGTACCAAACAAATCAAAAATACCAAGAACAAAGATATGTTTCTAAGAATCATTTGGATTTCTTTGTTCCTGAAAATATTTTATCGTTTAGACGTCGTATAAAATTGAGAATTCTAATTTCTTTCAATTCAAAGCACCAAAATGGTGTAGATAGAAATCTAGTATTTTGCAACGGAAAGAACATAAAAAACAGCAGCCAAGCTTCGCCTGACAATAATGGTCTTGATAAAGAGAAAAATCAATTAATGAAATTAAAGCTCTTCCTTTGGCCTAATTATCGATTAGAAGATTTAGCCTGTATGAATCGTTATTGGTTTAATACCAATAACGGCAGTCGTTTCAGTATGTTAAGGATACATCTGTATCCACGATTGAAAATTCGTGGATAATAAGCTTTATTATTTATATATATATCATACCTTATCTTATATTATAGGGTATATATAAGGTATATATATAGGGTATATGAAAGCAAAGAAATACACGGACCCCACATTCTTGGCTTCCATTCCATCCATATATCCAATATGAAATGAATAATGTAGGAATTAGATCTCGAAATGAATCAACAGAACTTTTTGCATTTTAGGCCTAAATCCTTCGATGCGAAAAGGTACTAATCCTTTTCTATCTCAATCCAATTCTAAATTGGATTGATTTGAATTCAGAAAATCGGGAGTTCATAAATAAATTTGAATTAGATTTTTGTATATACCACATTCAAATTAATGACATTATTATTATTATTACTGATCGATAAAATCCATATCTGTCAAAAGGAAAGGGGAGTTTTTTATGGTAAAAAATTCATCCATTTCGGTTATTTCTCAAAAAGAAAACGCGGAAAACAGAGGATCTGTTGAATTTCAAGTATTCACTTTCACCACTAAGATAAGGAGACTTACTTCGCATTTGGAATTCCACAAAAAAGACTCTTCATCCCAGAGAGGTTTGCGGAAAATTTTGGGAAAACGTCAACGACTGCTGACCTATTTGTCAAAAAAAAATAGAGGACGTTATAAAGAATTAATTGGCGAGTTAGATATTCGAGAGATAAAAACTCGTTAATTTGAAGCCCAATACCATTTGAACTATTCGTTTCAATTTTGACGAACTCTTCTTTTTACGTTCAGCAATGCATGGAAGAATGACTCGGGAAAAAACTTATGATTGCACCAACTACAAGAAAAGACCTGATGATAGTAAATATGGGCCCTCACCACCCATCAATGCACGGCGTTCTTCGCCTGATTGTTACTCTCGATGGTGAAGATGTTATCGACTGTGAACCAATATTGGGTTATTTACATAGAGGGATGGAGAAAATTGCGGAAAATCGAACAATTATACAATACTTGCCTTATGTAACACGTTGGGATTATTTAGCTACTATGTTCACAGAAGCAATAACCGTAAACGGACCCGAACAGCTAGGCAATATTCAAGTACCTAAACGGGCTAGCTATATCAGAGCTATTATGTTGGAGTTGAGTCGTATCGCTTCTCATTTGTTATGGCTTGGCCCTTTTATGGCAGATATTGGGGCACAGACCCCTTTCTTCTATATTTTTCGAGAACGAGAATTGATATATGACCTATTCGAAGCTGCTACCGGTATGCGCATGATGCATAATTTTTTTCGTATCGGAGGAGTAGCTGCTGATCTACCTCATGGTTGGATAGATAAATGTTTGGAGTTTTGCGATTATTTTTTAACCGCCGTTGCTGAATATCAAAAGCTTATTACACGGAATCCTATTTTTTTAGAACGAGTTGAAGGCATAGGCATTATTCGCGCAGAAGAAGCACTAAATTGGGGTTTATCGGGACCAATGCTACGAGCTTCCGGAATACAATGGGATCTTCGTAAAGTTGATCGTTATGAGTGTTACGACGAATTTGATTGGGAGGTTCACTGGCAAAAAGAAGGGGATTCGTTAGCTCGTTATTTAGTACGAATGAGTGAGATGGCAGAATCCATAAAAATTATTCAACAGGCCTTGGAGGGAATTCCAGGAGGGCCGTATGAAAATTTAGAAATACGACGCTTTGATAGAATAAAAAAACCTGAATGGAATGATTTTGAATATCGATTTATTAGTAAAAAACCTTCTCCAACGTTTGAATTGTCCAAGCAAGAACTTTATGTAAGAGTCGAAGCACCAAAAGGAGAATTGGGAATTTTTCTGATAGGAGATCAGAGTGTTTTTCCTTGGAGATGGAAAATTCGACCACCGGGTTTTATCCACTTGCAAATTCTTCCGCAGTTAGTTAAAAGAATGAAATTGGCTGATATTATGACGATACTAGGTAGCATAGATATCATTATGGGAGAAGTCGATCGTTGAAATGATAATTGATACAACAGAAATACAAGCTATCAAGTATTTTTCCAGATTAGAATCCTTAAAAGAAGTCTATGGGATCATATCGATGCTTGTCCCTATTTTGACTCTTGTATTAGGAATCACACTAGGTGTACTGGTAATTGTTTGGTTAGAAAGAGAAATATCTGCAGGAATACAACAACGTATTGGACCCGAATATGCTGGGCCTTTGGGAATTCTTCAAGCTCTAGCAGATGGCACAAAACTACTTTTCAAAGAGAATCTTCTTCCATCTAGAGGAGATACTCGTTTATTCAATATCGGACCATCCATAGCAGTGATATCCATTTTACTAAGTTATTCAGTAATTCCTTTTAGTTATCGCCTTATTCTAGCCGATCTTAGTATCGGTGTTTTTTTATGGATCGCCATTTCAAGTCTTGCTCCCGTTGGACTTCTTATGTCAGGATATGGATCAAATAATAAATATTCCTTTTTAGGTGGATTAAGGGCTGCTGCTCAATCAATTAGTTATGAAATACCATTAACTCTATGTGTATTATCAATATCTCTACGTGTGATTCGGCGAGACATAAAATTTCCCCTATTTCTTTCTAGCAAGAAAGTTAAATGAGTTGAATGTCTATTTTTGATTTTTTGATTCAGCATTGGGGTTGATAAACTAAACCGGATAGTTAGATGAGTGAAATAAAACGGCTTCCAAATTTGCTGTTAAAGGAATTGAACCTCATTTCCTATGTACAAGAATGAAGTCAAAGTAAACAGTATTGGCTGCTTATGTTTACTTTACCCCAAGAATTAGATTGGTTCATTAGTCATCGCGGCTTGAAGCGGGTTCAAAAGATCAACTCCATGAGGTTTTAACTACCTATTACCATAGATGTATTAGTATTAACCTACTAGGAGATTCAAAAATGAGTGGATGGTTAGGAAGACCAAGATACACAAAGGATTAGTAATGGAGATTCTGTAAATTATCCAACAGGATATTTATTTATACCAAAGTAATTCGAATTGGGGCTTTAAGTTGGTAGAAATTATTAAGAAGTACTCCCCTAGATTTCGATCCAGAGTATCTTCCTATCCACCGATTAAGTAAATAACTATCAAGAACGAAGAAAT